ACCGCTTTTTTTTCTCCTTTTCAAAAACAAAATTGAAATGATTGAAGTTTTTCTATTTGGAATCGTGTTAGGTCTAATTCCTATTACTTTGGCTGGATTATTCGTAACTGCATATTTACAATACAGGCGTGGCGATCAGTTGGACCTTTGATTAATTCAAATTTGATTGGCCTCCTCCTTTCTTTAATCCGCAGGAGGTCAAATTCTAATTGTTGTGCAAGCGACTGAATTCATTTCATTTTGATTGGATCCATGAAAGAAAAAATCACGCTCTGTAGGATTTGAACCTACGACATCGGGTTTTGGAGACCCACGTTCTACCGAACTGAACTAAGAGCGCTTTCTTATCAGAATAGAAAAGAATGTAAAGAAAAGATTCTTTTTTTTTTAACCAATCCATTTTCATTTTATATGCATATATTCTATAGTTTCATAAAAATGAACGATTCCGCGCAACGCAATTTGAACCGATCTCGGTTGATTCCTCGTTACTACTCAACGGGGCAGTAGTAGGTAGGGATGACAGGATTTGAACCTGTGACATTTTGTACCCAAAACAAACGCGCTACCAAGCTGCGCCACATCCCTTCAATTGTTCTACAGTGTAATTGTAGAGAATTCCTGTCTTGTTTTCCACATCCCTATTTACTGCATTGAGAAACAAGGTTTTCTGACCGTTTCGTCTTTTTTGGCCTCATTTAACATATTTAATATATAATAATAACAAAAGGAAATCTTATGGATCGTTGTAGATTTCAATTGGAATTAGAGATTCCGTATACAACTCTAAGTAGCCCTTAAGTACATATGCATCTGATCATATATGCTTTATGTATTAAAAAAAAAGGAGGTTTTTCGATGCGAGATCTAAAAACATATCTCTCCGTGGCCCCAGTACTAAGTACACTGTGGTTCGGGGCTTTAGCAGGTCTATTGATAGAGATTAATCGTTTTTTCCCCGATGCGTTGACATTCCCCTTTTTTTCATTATAGCTATTGACACCGGAAGGAATGAAGAAGATTAGAAATACAATCAAATATCTGTGACTAATCCCCCCTTTTTTCTCTTTTTTCTAATTTAGAATGAATTAAGGGACGAAAGAGAAAGAATAAAAGTGGATTCAACGTCTGCGAGACTCAGTTTCAAATTCGAATTAAACGTGGGGGTAGAGTATAGAGTAGGAAAGTCGTGGTCTAGGGCAAGAATACAAGTCTTTAACTGCCCCTCGGGGTTAAATAGAATTTCGAACTCATTATCATTGTCTTACTTATTATTTACTACGTATGACTTTGGGCTTTGCTTTGATTTAATTGATTTTTCTCTTTTTCTTTTAGAGTTGGATTTCAAGTTACTAACTTCTATTTTTTCCTTCCTTTCTTTTTCTTCATTTCGAATTAAAATAGAAGAGTTGAGTAAATCAAAAATCCAAAGGAGGTTCATGGCCAAGAAGAAAGGTGCGCGGGTAACGGTCATTTTGGAATGTACCAGTTGTATACAAAACGGTGTTAAGAAGGTATCAACGGGTATTTCCAGATATATTACTCAAAAGAACCGGCACAATACGCCCAATCGATTAGACTTGAGAAAATTCTGTCCCTATTGTTACAAACATACGATTCATGGGGAAATAAAGAAATAGATTGAACCGAGGATGTCTTATCCTTGAAAGGGGAAAAATGACATTATATAGAACACATTGAAATATAAATAGAAAATATTGCATTTAAATAAAAAGAATCCTATTTGGGGTTAAAATGACAATCAAGGAATAGTATTTTCGGGATAAGAAATAAACTAAACAAACATACGATGGATAAATCCAAGCGACCCTTTCTTAAATCCAAGCGATCTTTTCGTAGGCGTTTGCCCCCGATTCAATCGGGGGATCGAATTGATTATAGAAACATGAGTTTAATTAGTCGGTTTATTAGTGAACAGGGAAAAATATTATCTAGACGAGTGAATAGATTGACCTTGAAACAACAACGATTAATTACTATTGCTATAAAACAAGCTCGTATTTTATCTTTGTTACCTTTTCTCAATAATGAGAAACAATTTGAAAGAATTGAGTCGACCACTAGAACTACCGGTCTTCGAACCAGAAATAAATAGGCTTGTTTTTTGTTCACTTCAATCAGAATTCCAATCTGAACTCAAACATGGATTGGTGTTTTTTTTGACAAATCTTAGAATCCAGATTTTTGTGTCGTAAAAAAAAAACGAATCGGAAAAAAAAGATTTTTTTATTGAACGTGTTCATTCATTTTGACTACTTTAAGCGCATTTCTCAGAGTAATTTTGACTCCAACTCCATCCTCCCGGAGTTCATTCTCCGGGGAACCCCATTTAAATTATTTCGGTGTATTCTTTCCAATCCACCTTTTCTCTGATTTCGTTGGAAATCATATAAAGACAATTCCTATTTGATATAGCTATTTGGGCCAGTATTTTACGATTAAGAAGCAACTTCCTCTTATATAGATCATGTATTAATTTACTATAACTATAGGATACTCCCTTTTCTCGAATTACTGCGTTTATCCGAGTGATCCACAAACGACGAAAATTTCTCTTTTGCTTATCCCTATCCCGATGAGCCGAAACCAAAGCTCTTATTTTTTGTTGAGTAATAGTTCGAGTAAGTCTTGAATGAGACCCTCGAAAACTTGATGCAAATAAACGCATTTTTGTTCTACGTTTTCGGGCTATATATCCGCGTTTAACTCTAGTCATTGAATAAATAAAATTTTGACAAATAACTAATTGATTTTTTTCTTTCAGTTATTATTTTTCCCGTCCTGGCCTATTAATAACTAATAACCAAACGGATTTTTCCAATGTATAAAATAAAAATTCCAATGGCTTTGGCTACTATAACCTTCCCGACCACAATTTTTTAGTATTTTACTCCGGAATATGAATATGAAAGAAATAAGAAAATTTCTTTTGCTAGGTGTCAAAATCTAGTCAAAAAAAGAAATAGAAATTAAATGAATAAAGAAATAGTGGGTTTCCTCGTTTCTATGGTTACTTCTTAAACGGTGAGGTCTTCTCTATACACCGGAGCCTTTGGCTTCATTTAATATTTCATCAATGTTATTGGTAACTTGTATAGTTCACACCACACTCTTTGGCTCTACCCATGAATTATCCAGTAATAAGTCTTTCACAAAGAGACCTACCTATACAGTAACGGTATTTAATTATGAAAGTTTGCTGGGTAGCTGACCCTCGTAGTCCGTTCTTGACCGAGCGAGAACTGTTTTTTTTTAATTTCAATGAGATTTTTCCGCTTAATGGATAACCATTTGCTACCAATGGAGAATTGTTTCTCATCTTAAATTCAGGTGATTGGATTTGCACCAATGGAAACCATAAACTTTATACACAATAGAAGGATAGATTTGCTTATTTTTAGATAGTGAATGGATTCCCTTCTTCCATTCTATCCTATTCACTAGTACTGATCTTTCATACTGGAAGCGGTTTTCTTGGCTTTTTTGTGTCAGCTCATGATCTAAACGAGTCGCACATACACCCTAGTACATGTTCCTCGACGCTGAGGACACCCCCGAAGAGCGGGGGATTTCGTGACATTTCGAATGGGCTGTCTTGTATTTCTAATAAGTTGTTTAATAGTTGGCATGTTGAGTCATATACATAATGGGCTGGTTTAGATTGATCCTAACCGGATTTTTTATTTAATATTTATATAGTCAACTCATAGATAAAATCTCAAATCACTGATTTTCACAAAATCTATTTTTTTCATTCAACTGCTACAAGATCAACAATTCCATAAGCTTGAGCTTCTGTTGCTGACATAAAAACATCTCTTTCCATGTCTTCAGATACAACCCATAAAGGTTTGCCCGTCCTTTGTACATAAACCTTTGTGAGGGTTTCGCGTAGTTTCAGCAGTTCTTCCGCTTCCAGGATAAATTCTCCTGTTTGTGCTTCATAAAAAGAACTAGCAGGTTGATGGATCATTACCCTGATAATAGTTCTATCTGGTGTGATGAAAGAAAGATAAAGAAAAATAGGAAAAAGGATAGAATTGAACAACCGTACGGGCATTATCTTTTATGCATTGCATACGGCTCTATAATGAAATTAACCCCTACTTTCCCGTTCAAGAAAGATAAAGCTAGAATCTATCAACCTTAGATGGGTAAATGATCAAAATGCCACCCTTCTTTTTTTCGGAGAAGTTCAAAAATACTATGATGGCTCCGCTGCTTTCTATTTTAAAATGGATTCTTTTTTTTGTCTTTGATTCAGCAATCCCAAAGTTTCTTTTTGAGCCAACCAAAAAAGAAAGTTTGGGTTTTTCGCACTTTTTTTATTTTAAAACTTAAATATTATTAAGAGCCCATCGGTGTGAAAACAAACAAGTTTGTGACGCTGAATTGGACTTCCGATAGATAAGAGAAAGTCGGAAATATCTTTTATCTCATACTACTCTCTCGATACATAATCAAATCTTTTGAAAAAAAAAATAAAAAAATTTCATATCGAATTCGAAGTGCCATGCTATTATTACTTAATATTCATATGGCGAAGGCATAGTTTTCTTTTTTCTCTCAAATAAAAAAACTTCATTGGCGCCAAGCGTGAGGGAATGCTAGACGTTTGGTAATTTCTCCTCCAACCAGAATAAAAGATCCCATTGACGCGGCCAATCCCATGCATATTGTATGGACTTCTGGTCGTACAAATTGCATAGTATCATAAATGGCGACTCCGGGTATTACCCATCCACCAGGGGAGTTTATAAACAAATAAAGATCTTTGGTCTCATCCTCGATACTGAGATATACCATAAGACCAATAAGTTGATTCGAGATCTCGCTATCAACCTCTTGGCCTAAAAAAAGTAATCTTTCTCGATAAAGTCGGTTGAGTAGGGTAAAATTGTATCCCTTAGGAACCGTACATGCACCTTTTGATGCATACGGTTCAAAAAAATAGCGAAGAAAAGAATCAATGTATAGATTCCAGTCCTCTTTCTTTTATTTTTCGAATTTTTTAATGAAAGGGCTTTTTCTTCGATTTTTCAATAAAGATTCATTTTGATTTCTTCTTTGATTTTGATAATATAAAAAGGGGGTAAATAAACTTATCGAATTTACTTCTCATTGATGTATTCTTTCATCGAAATTCAATCCAAATCACGATGATATTTTCTTGTTCCTGAATGGGCCTCTTTCATCTTTTTAGGTTTATGCTCTACTCCGGGTAAAGATCCGCCCAATTTTGATTTGCACATATAGGACAAATCTTCCCATCACCATTTCTTGTTGTTATGACTTTACAAATAATCATTTATGATACATGTAGTAATCATAAATATATTACCGATTGGGTTTTTCTAAACGGAGTCTGGATACCTCATTTTTTTCGTCCAGCCAAAGCCAACCATAAATTATTCTAATTGATTTAATTCTATGAATTCCCCCAAATAAGGCATTTAATTGCAGTTCACGCTCCAATTTTTCGTTATCTTTCTTGGGCGAAACAGAGGATATCTCGGTCGGGGGAGAGAACGGGGAAATCCCATATGACCCAATATATCTGACAAGTCGCACTATACGTCAACCCAAGATGCATCTTCCTCTCCAGGACTTCGGAAAGGTACTTTTGGAACACCAATAGGCATGGATTGAAAGAAAAAAGGAATTAAATACTATATTTCACTTTGATGTGGAAACGTAACAATATCGTTTTATTGTCTTTATAATATTGACTTTATCATATTTATTTTATCCATAGATTCTAAAAATTTAGAAAGAAATACAAAATAAATAAAGGAAAATTTTTACAAATAGATCCTTCTAATGATAAATGAAGGATGGACACATTTTCGCATAGAAAATGGTATCAATCCACCATTGCATATTGGTACTTATCGAGTATAGAATAAATCTGCTTCTCTTTGTTCTTACGAACAGAATTCTTCCATTCTATTATTATGAATAGAATATAGAATCATAACCCTTCTTAGTAAATAATCTACTGAACAGGGGAAGTCTATAGGATAGTCATAGTATAACCTTGCCAATGCAATAAAGTTACGTAGTGTCTATTTTTCTTCGATAAAGGGGTATTTTCCATGGGTTTGCCTTGGTATCGTGTTCATACCGTTGTATTGAATGATCCCGGCCGGTTGCTTTCCGTTCATATAATGCATACGGCTCTGGTTGCTGGTTGGGCGGGCTCGATGGCTTTGTATGAATTAGCAGTTTTTGATCCTTCTGACCCTATTCTTGATCCAATGTGGAGACAGGGTATGTTCGTTATACCCTTCATGACTCGTTTAGGAATAACCAATTCATGGGGGGGTTGGAGTATCACAGGAGGAACTGTAACGAATCCGGGGATTTGGAGTTACGAAGGTGTAGCTGGAGCACACATTGTGTTCTCTGGCTTATGCTTTTTGGCAGCTATCTGGCATTGGGTCTATTGGGATCTAGAAATATTTTCTGATGAACGTACAGGCAAACCCTCTTTGGATTTGCCCAAGATCTTTGGAATTCATTTATTTCTCTCCGGGGTGGCTTGCTTTGGTTTTGGTGCATTTCATGTAACAGGTCTGTACGGTCCTGGAATATGGGTGTCCGATCCTTATGGACTAACGGGAAGAGTACAGCCTGTAAATCCGTCGTGGGGCGTGGAAGGTTTTGATCCTTTTGTTCCGGGAGGAATAGCTTCTCATCATATTGCAGCAGGTACACTGGGCATATTAGCGGGTCTGTTCCATCTTAGCGTTCGACCACCACAACGTCTATACAAAGGATTACGTATGGGAAATATTGAAACTGTACTCTCCAGTAGTATCGCGGCTGTCTTTTTTGCAGCTTTTGTTGTTGCTGGAACTATGTGGTATGGTTCAGCAACTACTCCCATCGAATTGTTTGGTCCCACTCGTTATCAATGGGATCAGGGTTATTTCCAGCAAGAGGTATATCGAAGAGTTAGTGCCGGGCTAGCCGAAAATCAAAGTTTATCAGAAGCCTGGTCTAAAATTCCTGAAAAATTAGCTTTTTATGATTATATCGGCAATAATCCGGCAAAAGGAGGATTATTCAGGGCAGGCTCAATGGATAACGGAGATGGAATAGCGGTAGGATGGTTAGGACACCCTATCTTTCGAGATAAAGAAGGGCGTGAGCTTTTTGTACGTCGTATGCCCACTTTTTTTGAAACATTTCCGGTCGTTTTGGTAGATGGCGACGGGATTGTTAGAGCTGATGTGCCTTTTAGAAGGGCAGAATCCAAGTATAGTGTTGAACAAGTAGGTGTAACTGTTGAGTTTTATGGTGGGGAACTTAATGGAGTTAGTTATAGTGATCCTGCTACTGTGAAAAAATATGCTAGACGTGCTCAATTGGGTGAAATTTTTGAATTAGATCGTGCGACTTTGAAATCCGATGGTGTTTTTCGTAGCAGTCCAAGGGGTTGGTTTACTTTTGGGCATGCTTCGTTTGCTTTGCTCTTCTTCTTCGGACACATTTGGCATGGTGCTAGAACCCTGTTCAGAGATGTTTTTGCCGGCATTGACCCAGATTTGGATGCTCAAGTAGAGTTTGGAGCATTCCAAAAACTTGGGGATCCAACTACAAGAAGACAGACAGTCTGATACAAGACCACTTTGGTCTTTTTCCCCTCTATTTTCTTTTTGGGGGGATTTTACATAGAGTACCGGAGTGAATTTGAATCACCACTTTTTTGATTTTTGCTCTTTCAAGATGATTCCCAAAAAGAAAATGAAAAAAAAACGAACAAGTAGGAAAGCTATAATTGTAAACCACGATCGAATTTATGGAAGCATTGGTTTATACATTCCTTTTAGTCTCGACTCTAGGGATAATTTTTTTCGCTATTTTTTTTCGAGAACCACCTAAAGTTCCAACTAAAAAATGATTTTTCATTATCTCAATTGAAGTAATGAGCCTCCCAATGCTGGGAGGCTCATTACTTCAACTAGTCCCCGTGTTCCTCGAATGGATCTCTTAGTTGTTGAGAAGGTTGCCCAAAAGCGGTATATAAGGCGTACCCGGTAAAACTTACAAGTAAACCAGATATAAAAATGGCAACTAGGGTTGCTGTTTCCATTATGATTATATAATTTCAAGACCCCAACGTATCTATCATAAGATGGTTTATTTACAACGGAATCGTATACAAAGTCAACAGATCTCAATGAATAGAATAGGATTTATGGCTACACAAACTGTTGAGAACAGTTCTAGATCGGGTCCAAGACGAACTACTGTAGGGAGTTTATTAAAACCATTGAATTCGGAATATGGTAAAGTAGCTCCTGGGTGGGGAACGACTCCATTGATGGGTGTCGCAATGGCTCTATTTGCGGTATTTCTATCTATTATTTTGGAGATTTATAATTCTTCCGTTTTATTGGATGGAATTTCAATGAATTAAATCTATAAGAATCACAAAGTCCTAGCTTTTTGAATAAAAAATAAATAAGTTAGAACTCCATTTAATGGCTTATTCTGTTTTGGCAGTTCGATCGTGGAATTTATTTCTTTCTGTATTTCCGGAATATGAGTGTGTGACTTGTTATAATTGATTCTATTGATAGTACAGAGGCTAGATCTGTCACCTTCATAAAGATGGTTCTACTTCGTCAGATATTTAAGTATCTGGAACACGAACTATATGAACTAGATTAAGAAATATTTGAACTATGATTCATACTTAATATTTGACCTCGTATCCGGCGGCAAAAAAAACTCAACCCGTTTGAAAAAAGAAAAATCTTTCTTTTTTTTTTTAGTCATTTTATCTAATTCATGAAATACGTGATCAACCAAGATCAACCGAGGGTTCTTACTCAGAGAATCCTTGGGTTAGCTTAGGATTTTTTATTAAATCGTCGTGGTTCGAGTATGAATCTGAGGTTTTAATCAATTCATAGGGTCTTAACAAGAGAATTCCTATTAAATCAATAATAAAGAAAAAGCCTTATTAGAGACAAAAATAAATTTAAATAAAAAGAAATAGGTAAAGAGAAGATTCAAGAGGCCCGTAAGAATCAAAATAAAGACGGTTGAGCCGACTTGATATTTTGGTATTATCACCACAAAAAAGAGCTTTCATTTTTTTTATCCTTTCCTACATTTAGAGAAGATTGAATGGGAGATTAAGAAGTTTCAAACTTTCTATTCCATATCTGAATCTAACTATTCTTTTTTTAGGTGTTTTTGCTTGAGCTGTACGAGATGAAAGTCTCATATACGGTTCTGAGGGGGGGGGATTTTCACCTATCTCAATAAAGTCTATGATTGGTTCGAAGAACGTCTCGAGATTCAGGCGATTGCAGATGATATAACTAGTAAATATGTTCCTCCCCATGTCAATATATTTTATTGTTTAGGGGGAATTACGCTTACTTGTTTTTTAGTACAAGTAGCTACAGGATTTGCTATGACTTTTTACTATCGTCCCACCGTTACTGAAGCTTTTGCCTCTGTTCAATACATAATGACGGAAGCGAACTTTGGTTGGTTAATCCGATCAGTTCATCGATGGTCAGCAAGTATGATGGTCCTAATGATGATTCTACATGTTTTTCGGGTGTATCTCACCGGTGGATTTAAAAAACCCCGCGAATTGACTTGGGTTACAGGTGTGGTTCTGGGAGTATTGACCGCATCTTTTGGCGTAACTGGTTATTCCTTACCTCGGGACCAAATTGGTTATTGGGCGGTGAAAATTGTAACAGGTGTACCTGAGGCTATTCCTGTAATAGGATCGCCTTTAGTAGAATTATTACGCGGAAGTGCTAGTGTGGGACAATCCACCTTAACTCGTTTTTATAGTTTACACACTTTTGTATTGCCACTTCTTACTGCTGTATTTATGTTAATGCACTTTCCAATGATACGCAAACAAGGTATTTCTGGTCCTTTATAGAGAAGATATAGAATAGATATTTGCAATCAATCATTTATCACTTAGAGGAGGAATGAT